GTCATTATAGCTTAAATATTTAAAGCATGGCACTGAAGATGCCAAGATGGACAATAACACTCCTAACGACACAAAGATTTGGTCCTAATCTTACTGTTTCTTTTTACTAGACCTACACATGTAAGTATCAGCGTACCAGTGAAAATGCCCTAAAAGTCAAACTAAACCTAGACAAAGGAGCTGGTATCAGGCACACCACGATTTTAGCCCAAGACACCTTGCCCTGCCACACCCCCACGGGTATAACAACAGTGATTAACCTTAAGCAATAAGCACAAGCTTGACTTAGTCATAGTAACCTTTAAACAAGAGCCGGTAAACCTTGTGCCAGCCACCGCGGTTATACAAGGGGCCCAAAGAAACAGCAAAACGGCGTAAAATGTGGCTAAACTAATCACATAAAACTAAAGCCAACCCACTACCAAATTGTCATACATAAAGTACTAATAAGCCCAATACAAAAGTAGCTTTAAATTTTTAACTGACAGATTGAACCCACGATAGTCAAGAAACAAACTGGGATTAGATACCCCACTATGCTTGACCCTAAACCTCGATATTTAAAATACAAAAATATCCGCCAGAAAACTACGAGCAAAACGCTTAAAACTCTAAGGACTTGGCGGTACCTCACACCCACCTAGAGGAGCCTGTTCTATAATCGATACTCCACGCTAAACCTCACCACTCCTCGCCACTCAGCCTATATACCACCGTCTAAGCTTACCTCATGAGAACTAAAAAGTTAGCACAATAGTCTAAACAACTAACAAGTCAGGTCAAGGTGTAGCCAATGGAGCGGAAGAAATGGGCTACATTTTCTATAATAGAAATAAAATCACAGAGTTGCGCTATGAAACACAGCCAAAACAAGCAGGATTTAGAAGTAAACTGAGAACAGAAAGCTCAATTAAAACCGGACCTGAGGTGCGCACACACCGCCCGTCACCCCCATCGACTAAAACAAAACAAAATAAATAAGCAACATATACCACAATAGATGGGGCAAGTCGTAACAAGGTAAGTATACCGGAAGGTGTACTTGGAATATCAAAACATAGCTTAATATAAAGCATTCAGCTTACACCTGAAAAATACCCGCTAGAACAAGGGTTGTTTTGAGCAAGACATTTAGCCCAACTAACAAAAACTAAACTCAACACCAACAACCAACTTCAATGCATAATTAAAACATTTTATAGTCCTAGTATAGGCGATAGAAAGAAAAATTGGAGCCATAAAAATAGTACCGCAAGGGAAAAATGAAAAATATGAAACATATTAAAGCACAAAGAAGCAAAGATTAACCCTTGTACCTTTCGCATCATGATTTAGCTAGTACTCATAGGCAAAAAGAATTAAAGTCTAATCCCCCGAAACTAAGTGAGCTACTTAAGAGCAGCCTATATTACACAAAGCTAAATTCATCTCTGTGGCAAAAGAGTGAAAAGACTCCCAAGTAGAGGTGAAAAGCCTAACGAACTTAGTGATAGCTGGTTACTTAGTAAAAGAGTCTAAGCTCCACCCTAAATTTTCTAAAAAATAACAAAAAATTACTTCACGAAAAATTTAGGAGATATTCAATTAGGGTACAGCCAAATTGAAACAGGACACAACCTTAAATGAAGGACAAACCAACTTTATCCATCCGTAGGCCTTAAAGCAGCCACCAACAAAGATAGCGTCAAAGCTCCACATTAACAAATATAAACACTCATACTACCCTCAAACAACACTAAGTTATTCTACACACATAGAAGAAACAATGCTAAAATGAGTAACAAGAAGACAAACTTCTCTTACACGCAAGCCTAAATCAGATCAGATACCCTACTGATTATTAACAGAAAACATAAAACCAATAAAACTAAACAAAACATATAACATAAACTGTCAACCCAACACAGGCGCGTAACCATAAGAAAGATTAAAATCAGTGAAAGGAACTAGGCAAACTAGGGACCCGACTGTTTACCAAAAACATAGCCCTTAGCATTAAACCAGTATTAAGGGTGATGCCTGCCCAGTGACACCGTTCAACGGCCGCGGTATCCTAACCGTGCAAAGGTAGCGTAATCACTTGTCTTTTAAATAAAGACCAGTATGAAAGGCTAAACGAGGCCCCAACTGTCTCTCACAGATAATCAGTGAAATTGATCTCCTCGTGAAAAAGCGAGAATATAACTATAAGACGAGAAGACCCTGTGGAACTTAAAATAACCACCAATCAGCAAAACCACTTACACCCACGGGCATAAACATAAACTGCACTTGATATACATTTTCGGTTGGGGCGACCTCGGAGCAAAATAAAACCTCCGAAAAAAGAACATAATTCTTATACCTAGACAGACAACCCAAAGTGCTAACAGCAAAACGATCCAATAAATTTGATCAACGAACCAAGCTACCCCAGGGATAACAGCGCAATCCCACTGCAGAGTCCTTATCAACGGTGGGGTTTACGACCTCGATGTTGGATCAGGACATCCTAATGGTGCAGCAGCTATCAAGGGTTCGTTTGTTCAACGATTAATAGTCCTACGTGATCTGAGTTCAGACCGGAGAAATCCAGGTCGGTTTCTATCTATAATTAAATCTTTTCTAGTACGAAAGGACCGAAAAGATAAGGCCAACATTATATACGAGCCTTAACTTTATATTAGTGAAATCAACTTAACTAATAATAAAAATAATTACCCACATCTAAACCCAAAACAAGGGTTATTGGGGTGGCAGAGCCAGGAAAATTTGCAAAAGGCCTAAACCCTTTAACCAGGGGTTCAACTCCCCTCCCCAATTATGCTACACTTACTGTCAAACTTTATCTCACCCCTAATATACATAATCCCAATTCTTATCGCCGTAGCCTTCTTTACCTTAATCGAACGAAAAGTATTAGGCTATATACAACTACGAAAAGGTCCAAACATCATTGGGCCATACGGACTATTGCAACCTATCGCTGACGGCATAAAATTATTTACCAAAGAACCAATTTTACCAACAAACTCATCACCCATTTTATTTATACTTGCCCCAACACTAGCACTACTCTTAGCCTTATCAGTTTGACTACCCCTACCTATACCATTTTCACTGGCCGACCTTAATCTAGGACTCCTATTTTTAATCGCAATATCCAGCTTCACAGCATACACTATTATATGATCTGGCTGATCCTCTAACTCAAAATACGCCCTAATGGGATCCCTACGAGCAGTAGCACAAACCATCTCATACGAGGTCACCCTAGGAATTATCCTAATTTCAATAGCTATACTCTCAGGCGGATTTAATATACAAACATTCACAATAACACAAGAACCACTATCCCTAATCTTTATATCCTGACCACTAACAATAATATGATATATCTCAACCCTAGCAGAAACAAACCGATCACCGTTCGACCTAACAGAGGGAGAATCAGAGCTGGTGTCAGGCTTTAACGTTGAATACGCCGCAGGACCATTTGCACTCCTATTTCTAGCCGAATACGCCAACATTATCATAATAAATATACTTACCGTCACCATCTTCCTAAACTCTCCTATAAACGACAACTCACCAGAACTACTTACCACACTCATAGTCACAAAAACAATACTACTATCAATCGGATTCCTATGGGTACGAGCTTCATATCCCCGATTCCGATATGATCAACTAATACATCTCCTTTGAAAAAATTTCCTTCCAATTACCTTGTCCATATGCCTGTGACATATATCAATACTAATCTCCATATCTGGACTACCACCAATAATTTAGGACACGTGCCTGAAATTTAAGGGCTACCTTGATAGGGTATACCATAGAGGTTTAAACCCTCTCGTTTCCTTAGAAAAACAGGATTTGAACCTGCACCAAAGAGATCAAAACTCTCCATACTTCCATTATACTATACTCTAGTAAAGTCAGCTAACTAAGCTCTTGGGCCCATACCCCAAAAATGTCGGTTTAAACCCTTCCTCTACTAATGAACCCATATGCAAACATAATCATTACATTAAGCCTAATCTTAGGCCCAATCATCACAATCTCAAGCAACCACTGAATTATGGCCTGAACAGGCTTAGAAATGAACATATTTGCAATCATCCCAATAATTGCTAAAAAACATCACCCACGTGCAACCGAAGCCGCTATCAAATATTTCCTTACCCAAACAGCTGCATCCTCATTACTACTATTCTCAATTATCAATAATACCTGAGACCTAGGACAACTCAGTATAACACAAACATCAAACACTATATCCAGCATACTAATAACAATTGCACTAGCCACAAAGCTAGGACTAGCCCCATTCCACCTTTGACTACCAGAAACCCTTCAAGGAACTACCACAACAATAGCTCTAATCTTAACAACCTGACAAAAACTAGCCCCATTCTCAATCCTAATCATAACCTACCAACTAATCAACCCACCCTTACTAATAACAATAAGCCTATTATCTATCTGCACGGGTGGATGAGGCGGGCTAAACCAAACCCAGCTACGAAAAATTATAGCATTCTCATCAATCGCCCACCTAGGCTGACTAACAATAGTCCTAACTATGTCTACCAAACTAGCCCTACTAACATTATATACATATATCATTATAACTGCAACAACCTTTATTATTATTAACCAACTACAAACAAATAATATATCATCAATAATAACAACATGAACAAAACTACCCCTAATAAACTCAATAATGATATTAAACCTAATATCCCTAGCAGGTATGCCACCACTAACAGGATTCATACCAAAATGGCTAATTCTACAAGAAATCACAACAAACCATATACCAATCCTAGCAACAACAGCATCAATCTTCTCACTGCTAAGCCTATTCTTTTATTTACGCATCTCATACTACTCAACAATTACACTACCACCAAATACAACCAACTATTCACAACAATGACGCCATAAAATAAACAAAAAACCATACCTAGCCTACTTAACTGTAATTTCAACCATAATCACACCAATTACCCCAACACTAACTGAACTAATATAGAAACTTAGGATGAAAATTTTAAACCAGGGGCCTTCAACCCCCCAAATAAGAGTTAATAAACCTCTTAGTTTCTGACTATAAGACCTACAAGACTTTACCTTGTACCTACTGAATGCAACTCAGACACTCTAATTAAGCTAAGACCTTACTAGACAAGTGGGCCTTGATCCCACAACAACTTAGTTAACAGCCAAGCACTCAATCCAGCGAGCTTTCGTCTAATAAATATTTCCTATAAAAAAAGGAAATATATAAGGCCAAAATACCAGCTAAGTATATTCCCAAATTTGCAATTTGGTGTGAACTTCACTATAAGGCCTGATAAGAAGAGGATTTTAACCTCCTTTAAAAGGTTTACAGCCTTACGCCTAATTCAGCCATCTTACCAGTGACTTTAACCCGTTGATTATTTTCCACCAACCATAAAGACATCGGCACCCTCTACCTAATTTTTGGGGCTTGAGCCGGCATAGTGGGCACAGCCCTAAGTCTACTCATTCGAGCAGAATTAAGCCAACCTGGGACCCTATTAGGAGACGATCAAATTTACAACGTAATTGTGACAGCACACGCCTTCATTATAATCTTCTTCATAGTTATGCCAGTAATAATCGGAGGGTTCGGAAACTGATTGGTCCCCCTTATAATTGGCGCCCCAGATATAGCCTTCCCTCGAATAAACAATATAAGCTTCTGACTTCTACCACCATCATTACTACTACTACTAGCATCATCTGGAGTTGAAACAGGCGCGGGCACAGGTTGAACGGTTTATCCACCACTAGCCAGCAACCTAGCCCACGCTGGTGCATCAGTAGATCTAACTATTTTTTCATTACATCTAGCGGGGATCTCATCAATTCTAGGTGCTATCAACTTTATCACAACCGCAATTAACATGAAATCCCCAACAATATCCCAATACCAAACACCACTATTTGTATGATCTGTCATAATCACCGCAGTACTCCTACTACTATCTCTACCTGTCCTGGCCGCTGGAATCACAATATTACTTACAGATCGAAACTTAAATACCACATTCTTTGACCCATCAGGAGGAGGAGATCCAATCCTATATCAACATTTATTCTGATTTTTTGGCCACCCAGAAGTGTATATCCTTATTCTGCCCGGATTCGGAATAATCTCACACGTCGTAACTTACTATGCTAACAAAAAGGAACCATTCGGTTATATAGGTATAGTCTGAGCAATAATATCAATCGGATTCTTAGGTTTCATCGTTTGGGCTCACCACATATTTACCGTTGGATTGGACGTAGATACCCGCGCTTATTTTACCTCAGCCACCATAATTATTGCCATCCCAACAGGAGTCAAAGTATTCAGCTGACTAGCCACCCTCCACGGCGGCCAAATCAAATGAGACGCAGCTATACTATGAGCTCTAGGTTTCATTTTCTTGTTTACAATCGGTGGTCTTACAGGTATTGTACTCGCCAACTCATCACTAGACATTGTACTACACGACACATACTATGTAGTAGCACACTTTCACTACGTACTATCAATAGGCGCTGTATTCGCAATCATAGCAGGCTTTACCCATTGATTCCCACTTTTCTCAGGCTACTCTCTGCATAGCACCTGAACAAAAATGCACTTCGGAGTAATATTCTTAGGAGTAAACATAACTTTCTTCCCACAACATTTCCTAGGACTAGCCGGAATACCACGACGTTACTCCGATTACCCAGATGCCTATACCCTTTGAAATACAATCTCATCTATCGGTTCATTAATCTCCCTAATCGCAGTAATCATAATAATATTTATTATCTGAGAAGCTTTCTCATCAAAACGAAAAATTTCAACACTCGAACTTACAACAACAAACGTAGAATGACTACACGGATGTCCACCACCATACCACACCTATGAAGAACCCACCCACGTGCAAACTCAAGAAAGAAGGGATTCGAACCCCCTTAAGTCAGTTTCAAGCCAACTGCATAACCACCATGCTCCTTTCTTAAGTCGTTAGTAAAATACATTACATAATCTTGTCAAGATTAAATTATAGACTAAAACCCCTTACGACTTAATGGCCCACCCATCACAATTAGGATTTCAAGATGCAATCTCACCAATCATAGAAGAGTTACTACACTTCCATGACCACACATTAATAATTGTCTTCCTGATCAGCACCATAGTACTATATACGATCACATTAATACTAACCACAAAACTAACACACACAAACACAATAAATGCACAAGAAGTAGAAATAATCTGAACCATTCTACCAGCTATTGTCCTCATCACCATTGCACTTCCCTCACTACGCGTCCTTTACCTAATAGACGAAATCAACAACCCATATCTAACAGTCAAAGCAATTGGCCACCAATGGTATTGATCCTATGAATACACAGACTATGAAAACCTAGAATTCGACTCATACATAGTTCCAACCCAAGACTTACCAAACGGACACTTCCGACTATTAGAAGTAGACCACCGAATGGTAATTCCAATAGACTCCCCAATCCGAATATTAATTACTTCAGAAGATGTACTACATTCATGAGCAATACCCTCTATAGGAGTAAAAACAGACGCAATCCCTGGACGACTTAATCAAACAACATTTACCGTAACACGCCCAGGAATCTTTTATGGCCAATGTTCTGAAATCTGTGGAGCCAACCACAGCTTTATACCTATCATAGTAGAATCAGTACCCCTAAAACACTTCGAAAACTGGTCCTCAATAATACTGACATAAACACTACAGAAGCTAATATTGGAAAGCACTAGCCTTTTAAGCTAGGAAAGAGAGACACCCAACCTCTCCTTAGTGAAATGCCACAATTAAACCCCAATCCATGATTATTCACCCTTCTAATCACCTGACTCGCTTTCACATTAATTTATCAGCCAAAAACTCTATCATACCTTCAAACAAACAATAATGTTACACTTAAAACCAATACACCAACCAAACACTGAAATTGACCATGAATCTAACTATCTTTGACCAATTCCTAAGTCCACAAATCCTAGGTTTTCCATTAATCCTATTAGCAGTCATTATACCAGCCATAACCCTACCAACCCAAAACAACCGATGATTAACAAACCGCCTATCTACTATACAACTATGAATAATTAACCTTATCACAAAACAACTAATGCTCCCAATCAACAAACCAGGACACCAATGATCTAATATCCTTACACCACTCATCATCTTTTTAATAATGATCAACCTATTAGGATTACTACCATACACCTTTACCCCAACCACACAACTATCAATAAATATAGCACTAGCCACCCCACTATGATTAGCTACCGTACTTAAAGGACTACGAAACCAGCCAACAAATTCACTAGGACATCTACTACCAGAAGGCACACCACCTCCATTAATTCCAATCCTAATCATCATTGAAACAATCAGCCTACTCATTCGACCAATCGCGCTGGGTGTACGACTAACAGCCAATCTAACAGCTGGTCATCTACTAATTCAACTAATCTCAACAGCTACAATCACCATAATAACCTTATCTATAACACTTTCCACTCTAACCATAACAATTCTATTACTTCTAACAGCCCTAGAATTAGCCGTCGCTATAATTCAAGCATACGTCTTTGTCCTATTACTAAGCCTCTATTTACAAGAAAACACATAATGGCCCACCAAACACACGCCTATCATATAGTAGACCCAAGCCCTTGACCACTTACAGGAGCAACAGCCGCACTCCTACTAACCTCCGGCCTTGCAATATGATTTCACCACAACTCAACAGCCCTTTTAATCATAGGCCTAATAACACTAATCCTAACAATATTTCAATGGTGACGAGACATCGTACGAGAAAGCACCTTCCAAGGCCACCACACAACTCCCGTACAAAAGGGCCTTCGAATAGGGATAATCCTATTCATTACCTCAGAAATTTTCTTCTTCATTGGATTCTTTTGAGCCTTCTACCACTCTAGCCTTGCCCCAACCCCAGAACTAGGCGGTTGCTGACCACCAACCGGCATTAATCCACTTAACCCATTTGAAGTTCCATTACTAAATACAGCCGTACTTCTAGCTTCAGGCGTAACAATCACCTGAACACACCACAGCCTAATAGCATCAAACCGAAAACAATCAATTCAAGCATTATCCACAACAATCATTCTAGGTTTATACTTTACAATCCTCCAATCAATAGAATACTACGAAGCCCCATTCACAATCGCCGACGGAATTTACGGCTCAACATTTTTTGTTGCAACCGGGTTCCATGGACTTCATGTAATCATTGGATCAACTTTCCTAATTATTTGCTTAATACGACTTATCAAGTTCCACTTTACCACTACGCACCACTTCGGATTCGAAGCTGCAGCGTGATATTGACACTTTGTAGATGTAGTCTGACTATTCCTTTATATCTCAATTTACTGATGAGGATCGTACCTTTCTAGTATATTAGTACAAACGACTTCCAATCGTTAAGTTCCAGTATAACCCTGGAGAAAAGTAATGAATACTACAGTTTCAACCATCACCATTGCACTAATACTCCCAACCTTACTAATCATTCTAAATAACCAACTATCTATAACCAAACCAAACAAAGAAAAACTCTCCCCGTACGAATGTGGTTTCGACCCATTAAAAACAATACGCCTACCCTTCTCAATCCGGTTTTTCCTCAGTAGCCATTCTATTCCTACTTTTTGACTTAGAAATCGCACTCCTATTACCCCTACCATGAGCAATACAATTACCAACCCCCACCACAACAATAATATGAATACTTACCATCCTACTACTACTCACATTAGGCTTCGCCTACGAATGAATTCAAGGTGGACTTGAATGAGCAGAATAGATAGCTAATTTAACCAAAATAGTTAGTTTCGACCTAACAAATCATGATTTAAACACATGGCCATCTTATGACACCATCACACTTTAGCTACTCCATTGCATTTACTATTAGCATCACTGGTTTTATACTCCATCGAACCTCATTAATCTCAACTTTATTATGCTTAGAAACCATAATATTATCTATATTCATCGCTCTTTCATTACACCCAATTCAACTACAAACCTCATCCTTCATAATTAACCCTATATTAACCCTAGCACTTTCAGCATGCGAAGCTAGCCTCGGCCTGTCCCTATTAGTAGCTTCTTCACGAACACATACTCCTAGCAACCTACAAAACTTAAACTTACTACAATGCTAAAAATCCTACTACCTACAATCATACTAATACCAACAGTAACTATATGCAAACCTGCCAATATATGACACACTTCACTAACCCATAGCTTTATTATTTCGCTACTCAGCCTACAACTCCTAAATCACACCCAACAACCAGTAATAACTATATCCAACCCATATCTAGCAACAGACCAAATCTCTACCCCCCTAATCATTCTAACCTGCTGACTTACCCCACTAATAATCATTGCCAGTCAGAACCATATATCAACAGAGCCCTTACCACGAAAACGAATCTTTACTATCACAATAATCTTATTACAAACACTTCTAATCATAACATTTTCCACAACCAATACTATATTATTTTTTATTACATTTGAAGCTACCCTAATCCCAACACTCATAATAATCACACGCTGAGGTAACCAAATAGAACGATTAAATGCAGGAACCTACTTCCTACTATACACACTCATCGGGTCTTTACCACTACTAATCGCCCTACTATCCCTACACGCACACACCAATTCACTATTCATACCAGTACTACAACTAAACCCTCCAACAATACCAAACACATGAGCTAACTCAATATGACTATTAGCCATAATCACCGCATTTATAATTAAAATACCACTATATAGCCTACACCTATGACTCCCAAAAGCACACGTCGAAGCACCAATCGCAGGCTCAATAATCCTTGCCGCAATCTTATTAAAACTCGGTGGATATGGAGTAATACGAATCTTACTAATTACAAACTTCACCTCAAAAATACTATATCTCCCATTTATCATCCTGGCATTGTGAGGAATCATCATAACCAGCCTAATCTGCTTACGACAAACCGACCTAAAAGCACTAATCGCATATTCATCCGTAAGTCATATAGGACTAATCACAGCTGCCACCCTAACACAAACAGAATGAGCCTACACAGGAACAATTATTCTAATAATCGCACATGGCCTCACTTCTTCTATACTATTCTGCCTAGCAAACATAAACTATGAACGCATTCACAGCCGAACACTCCTTATAACCCAAAACATACAAATACTACTACCATTAATGGGTATATGATGATTACTAGCCAGCCTAACCAACATGGCCCTCCCACCATCCATTAATCTCATAGGAGAGCTAACAATTATTACTTCAATATTCATTTGAAGCCCAACAACAATCCTAATTACAGCCACCGGAACACTAATCACCGCTACATACACCCTCCATATATTCTCAACTACCCAATGAGGCCCAACACCAACACACATAAAAACCACACCACCATCCCACACACGAGAACACTTAACCATTACTCTCCATATTCTGCCATCCATCCTACTAATAACAAAACCCGAAACTATCTGAGGCTATTTCTACTGCTTATATAGTTTTAAATAAAACACTAGACTGTGGCTCTAAAAACAGGGGTTCAAACCCCCTTATAAACCGAGAGCGTACAAATAAGAACTGCTAACTCTTATCCTCTAAGCCTAAAACCTTAGCCCTCTCACTTTCAAAGGATAACAGCTCAATCCACTGGCCTTAGAAGCCACACCCTCTTGGTGCAAATCCAAGTGAAAGTAGTGACTACAATTTTTAACTCAATATTGTTACTATCACTCACCACCTTAACCCTCCCTCTAATATTAAAAACTATAAAACCAAAGACAGCTGTAAAAATAGCATTCATCATCAGCATAATTCCACTTACCATTTTCATCTACTCAAACACTGAATCCATCATTACAAACTGATCCTTTACTATAACCTCAACATTCACAATTGAAATGAGCTTTAAATTCGACTTATACTCAATCATATTTATACCCACAGCTTTATACGTAACATGATCAATCATAGAATTTACCCAATGATATATGGCCTCAGACCCCTTTACCATAAAATTCCTCAACTATCTCTTAATCTTCCTAATTGCAATAATAACACTAGTTACAGCAAATAACCTACTTCAATTCTTCATCGGCTGAGAAGGAGTAGGAATCATGTCCTTCTTACTAATTGGTTGATGACATAGTCGATCAGAAGCATGCACATCAGCCACACAAGCTATCATTTACAACCGCACAGGAGACATCGGATTAATCCTAACAATAGCTTGACTAGCAATAAACACCAATTCATGAAACCTCCAAGAAATCTTTGCATCAACAAACCAAACACCTCTCCTACCAATCCTAAGCATAATTTTAGCTGCCACAGGAAAATCTGCTCAATTCGGATTACACCCATGACTTCCAGCAGCCATAGAAGGACCAACACCAGTATCCGCCCTCTTACACTCTAGCACTATAGTCGTAGCAGGCATTTTCCTATTAATCCGAATGCACCCAATCATTACAACAAACAAAACAGCTCTATCAACCTGCCTATGCCTAGGTGCCATAACCACACTATTCATGGCAATCTCCGCAACAACCCAAAATGATATCAAAAAAATCATTGCATTCTCCACATCAAGTCAACTCGGTCTAATAATAGTGACTATTGGATTAAACCACCCCCAACTAGCCTTCCTACACATCCTCATACACGCATTCTTCAAAGCAATACTATTCCTATGTTCAGGTACAATTATCCACAACCTAAACAATGAACAGGACATCCGAAAAATAGGGGGAATACACAAACCATTACCAATAACATCTTCATGTTTAACTATCGGAAACTTAGCACTCTCAGGCATTCCTTTCCTAACTGGATTCTACTCAAAAGACATGATCATCGAAACAATAAGTACATCCTACATTAACGCCTGAGCCCTCCTCCTAACAATAACCGCAACATCCTTAACCGCAGTCTACAGTATACGAATCACCATTCTCGTCCAAACAGGGCAGCCACGATTCCAACCTATACACCCAATCAACGAATACTCTTCAACAGCTATAAACCCCATTATCCGCCTAGCAATCGGAAGCATTGTAACCGGATTATTAATCTCACCTACAATTTACCCACTTACCACCCCCCAAATAACTATACCAACCTACATAAAAACATCAGCCTTAATTATAACAATTCTAGGCCTCATTCTAGCCCTAGAAATAATCACAATGACTAACTACTCCTCAAAACCATCAAATCCACATACACTACTAACAATACTAATATACTTTAACACACTAACACACCGTCTTTTACCAAAAATTACATTAAAATTCAGCCAAAACACCGTTACACACCTAATAGATATAATATGACTTGAAAACACAGGCCCAAAATGATTACCAAAATTACAAATACACCCTATCATTAAAACCTCAACACAAAAAGGCCTCATCAAAACCTACCTAACCTCATTTCTCCTATCAACCCTAATAATAATGTTAATCTGATAGGACGAATCACCCCACGAGACAAACCACGAACCAAATCTAACACAACAAACAATGTCAATAATAAACATCACCCAAGAATTAAAAGCATAACCCAACCATAATAATACAACCACGATACCCCCACATAGTCTACACGAAGACTATAAAGTCCATCAGCATCCACAACAATATCCCCATACCCCTCTAAACTCCAAAAACCAAAACAGACAACCAACAAAGTAATCACTATTAAAATATAACCAACAACATAAACCACACTATTACCCCCACGTCAAACAGAAGGATAAAAATCCCCAGTAAGAGCTACAGAATAAGCAAACACAACCAATATACCACCCAAATAAATTAAAAATAACACCAGTGAAATAAAAGATCCACCCATTCCCAACAACACCATACACCCAAATACCGCTCCAAAAACTAAACCAACTACCCCATAATAAGGAGAAGGACCAGAAGACACACCCACAACCCAAAAAATAAAACAAATCTCAAATATAAACAAAATAAATACCATTATTCTTGCTTGGGCTTCAACCAAGACTACTGGTTTGAAAAACCATCGTTGTATTCAACTACAAAAATTACAATGGCAACAAATCTACGAAAATCCCACCCAATTATTAAAATCATCAACAACTCACTAATTGATCTTCCAACCCCATCCAACATCTCAATATGATGAAACTTTGGGTCCCTACTAGGAATCTGCCTCATCTTACAAATCATCACTGGATTATTCTTAGCCATACACTACTCACCAAACATCATAACAGCATTCTCCTCAATCTCCCACATTACTCGAGACGTACAATACGGCTGACTAATCCGAAACATACATGCCAACGGAGCATCCCTATTCTTCTTCTGCATCTACTTACATATTGGACGAGGAATTTACTACGGCTCATACCTCTACAAAGAAACCTGAAACATCGGCATCATTCTGCTCCTCTTAACAATAGCCACAGCATTCATAGGATACGTACTTCCATGAGGACAAATATCATTCTGGGGCGCTACCGTAATCACAAACCTACTATCTGCCATTCCATATGTAGGCAACACAATAGTACAATGAATTTGAGGCGGTTTCTCAGTAGATAACGCAACACTAAATCGATTCTTCACCTTCCACTTTCTTCTACCATTTCTAACCCTAGGCACAACAATAATCCACCTCCTATTTCTACACGAAACCGGATCAAACAACCCAATTGGACTTAACTCAAACACAGATAAAATCCCATTCCACCCATACTTTTCATACAAAGATATAATAGGATTCCTATTAGCACTAACAATCCTACTTATAATTACAATATTCTATCCAAACATACTCGGAGACCCCGACAACTTCTCACCAGCTAACCCATTATCCACACCCCCACATATTAAACCAGAATGATACTTCCTCTTTGCCTACGCCATCCTACGATCAATCCCAAATAAACTAGGCGGAGTACTTGCCTTACTACTATCAATTTTAGTATTATTTATACTACCCATATTACACACATCAAAACAACGAACCATAACATTCCGACCAATAACTCAAACACTATTCTGATGCTTCACCGCCAACATCATCATTCTCACATGAGTTGGAGGCCAACCAGTAGAAGACCCATTCACCACCATTGGACAGCTAGCCTCTATCCTATACTTCCTAACCCTACTCGTACTTATACCCATCTCCGGTCTAATCGAAAACAAAATACTCCATTAACACTAAACTCTTGTAGCTTAAAACGACAAAGCATTGGTCTTGTAAACCAAAGAACGAAGACTCGAACTCTTCCAAGAGTACCCCAAAAATAAATCAAAAGAGAAGGCATTAAACCCCCTTCCCCGGCCCCCAAAGCCGGGATTTTAAATAAACTACCCTTTGTTATGTCTCCCATAACTAATTTTGCTATGTATATCGTACATTGCTTTTTTTTCCGCTAGCATATCACCTATATTACTCTCCCATAACTATACTAAATAATATAATTATTAATCGTACATACAACCAAGTACTAACATAACCTTAAGTAGGAAAATATATATTAATGATATAGGACATAAAATGCAATCTTTATACTCAACCATGACTTTTGCCGCAGTACGGGTTGATTTCTCATTCTAGCAACTCCCGAGAAATAAGCATCCCCTGTTAGTAAGATACACCACTACCAGTTTCAGGCCCATTTACAGTTGGCGGACATAACTGAACTATTCTGGCATCTGGTTGTTTTTTCAAGCACATAACTGTAGATGTTCATACGTTTATCTTTAAGAGGCCTACGGTTGATGTGTTCTATACATTGATCTAAGAACCAGACATTTGATGGATTGCAGGCATATAGTAGCTCTCTTTTTCTCTTTCTGTCTTCAGGCCCACATAACTGATGTCTGCCAAATAGATGAGACTGTACATACGTTCAAATTGCTTACGTAGCATCATAACAAACAGGTATAATACAATTAATGTTAGTAAGACATAAAATTTTCAATATTTTCACAAAAGTAAATTTACCCCACACACCAAATTACATCACCTACCTCAGGTAAACCCCCCTACCCCCCACTAGTACCTATTAACATAACCACTAATTCTCGTCAAACCCCAAAATCCGAGCAGACTATATCACTATGGCACTAGCTATATGGGTGAAAAAATTTAAAAACCCACAACAAATCTTCAGCTAACAACTTATAACATTAATTGCATAAAACTACAACATGACACTTTCAAACATGCATCACATGATTGCAATATATATATATATATATATATATATATATATATATATATATATATAGTATATAATACACCACATAACAACTGCCGCACCGTACATAACATTTTACCCTTATGTCTTGGACGTCACAACATATAAAAACTTTAAAC